TCATTTTTTTTTTTTATGAGGTTTTAAAAGGTATATGCGTAAGACATGATCTACTAATAAATCTTAATCTATTTCTTTCCAATAGCTGACTATAACCATATCACAGTCTCATTTTATAATGCCTCAGGAGCCAACGAAACTATTTTAGTAAAATTTAACTGTCGCAATTCCCGAGGGATCGGACCAAAAACCCGAGTTCCTTTTGGATTTCCTTCTTGATCAATAACAACTGCAGCGTTATCATCATAACGAATTATCATACCGTTGTCACGTTTGAGTTCTTTAGGGGTACGTACAATTACAGCTCTGACCACTTCTGATCTTTCTAGGGGCATATTTGGCACTGCTTCTTTAATCACGGCAACAATAATGTCGCCAATATGTGCATATCGACGATTGCTAGCTCCTATGATTTGAATACACATCAATTCTCGAGCCCCACTATTATCCGCAACATTCAAATAGGTTTGGGGTTGAATCATATCATTTTTTTTTATCTGTTCTTTCAATGCACAATGCAAGGATCCAAGAAAAAAAAAAAGAAATATTATTTGTCAAAAAACCTGCTATTTTTTCATTCCCAAGACCTATTTCTTTTGCTTTTACGCCCTTATCCCGAAATAATAAATTGAGTTCGTATAGATATTTTGGCCGCCGCTATTGAAATAGCCTTTCTGGCTATAGTTTCTGATACTCCGCCCATTTCATAAAGTATTCGACCCGGTTTAACAACAGCAACCCAATATTCAGGGGATCCTTTCCCCGAACCCATACGTGTTTCCGCAGGTCTTATTGTAACTGGTTTATCTGGAAATATACGTACCCATATTTTTCCACCACGACGTGCATTTCGGGTCATTCCTCGTCGACCTGCTTCTATTTGTCTAGATGTGATCCAAGCGGGTTCAAGTGCCTGAAGACCATATTTACCAAAACAAATATGATTACCTCGAAAAGATATTCCCTTCATTCGTCCTCTATGTTGTTTACGGAATCTAGTTCTTTTAGGGTTATAGTTGATGGTTGTTTCTAAATTTCATCTCTACTACAGAACTGGACATGAGAGTTTCTTCTCATCCAGCTCCTCGCGAATAATAGGATTCAAAAAAGTTAATTTGAATTAAGATATATGTATTTAAAATTAAGATATATGTATTTAATTAATAATAGATAATCCTTTGAATCTCGGGATTCTTTGAGATTTCATATAATCAATTAGTAAGTTGTATATCCTGTTTGGATATCTAATTCTACATATTAAACATATATGTTTTTTTAGAATACTCTTTTTTTTTTTTTAATTATAGATAATGAAAATATCTTTACTTTATATATAACCTTAGATTCAATCTTTCATTTTTTTTTTTTCATATTGAAAATTTTTCAATCTAAAAAAGGTTTTCGCGGGCGAATATTCTTTATTTCAGTTGTAGGGTTAGCTCATGACTTCTCAGAATAGATGAATTGGTTCTCAGTTTCTTCCGCCATCCCGGCCCATGAATCATTAGAATTTTTTTTTATAGAATCTTTTACATTCACAGGTTTCATCGTTCCCATCGCTTTTTGCTTAATGGCTAGGTCTTAATTCTACAATGGAGCTCTTATCTTAATGAAATTCATTTTTGAGTCAATCTTCTCAGTCTTTATTGGCTCGAGTCTCTTGGTTTTTTTCTATGAACAGATTCAGTTAATTATGAATAAATCAGTATTAATGCTTTAATACATTGCCTTTTATGAGATGACTCATAGACCTTACATATTGGAATTATATATCGTTGATATTTTGTCTCTCTTTCTCTCACCTGTCCATTTATCCACATCTTTTTTCTATATTTTCGTTTCACAACTTCGACTTCAGATTGATTTTTTTGTTTATGCAAAATATATTTCAGTTGCTACAATGATATGATCAATATATCATATCTTGACTGGTTTTTTAGACGCAGATAATATGAAGCGATGGCTGTGTTTTTTTAGTTCTATAGTTATTAGTTTATATTATGGGGTCCTTTTTTTTTTAATCTCACCCCTAAAAAACCCAACGAGTCACACACTAAGCATAGCAATAAACTAAAATGTTTAATCCAATTTTTATTTAACCCTATAGAATTGTTTATTTCATTTTTGATTGAACAAAAAAGAATAAATAAGTATTAGTATTTTTTGTTCAATTCATAGATAAGATAGAAACAAAAAAAAAGTCAATATTTGTTAGTCATTGTCTATAAATATCCAAATTTTGATGCCTAATACCCCATAGATAGTTCGAACTCTATAGCAACAATAATCTATTTTAGCGCGAATGGTTTGTAGGGGAACTCTACCTTCTCTGATCCACTCGATGCGTGCAATCTCTTTTCCATCTATACGCCCTCCAATTTGTACTTGAATTCCCTTTGTATCGGTTTGTTCAGTTAATTCAATAGCTTTTTTCATTGCTTTCCGAAATGAAACTCGATTTTTCAATTGTCCAGCTATAAATTCTCCAAGAATGTTGGAG